TTCTTGTTTCTTTAGTACCTTCAGTGGTTCCTATCCCCGTCATGTTCCTTGGATTATTTACAAGTGGTATTCAAGCTCTTATTTTTGCAACTTTAGCCGCAGCTTATATAGGTGAATCCATGGAGGGTCATCATTGAAATAGTCTTTTTTCGCTTAGCACAAAGCAATGTATGTGCGGCCCAAGATGATTTCTTTAAATTTTAGGAATAGAAATATACAAGACTCTATATACGATAGAAAGCAATAGGAATCCAAAAAATCAAAAATTACGATATTAGAGAGTTGTAAACAAAAGGAAAGAGATCTAAAAGATCTTTTTCCTTAAATTCTATTTTAGTCCACTTAATATCCTACCCTTCCCCGACGAATATTCACTTTTGATTATATTGGTCAGCCAATCTTCTTATTCAAATCATAATTTGAATAAGATATATTTTACGACGTGTGATTAAATAATTAAATAAAAAACGGGAGAAAGGCTTCTACTTTACGGTTGATTTTATTCAACAATTGACCAAACGAAAATATTATATTTATAAATAAGAAATTGCATGAACTTAGATTAATCAAATAAAATAATAATCTTTCTATGCAATAATTCGGATTCGGACTAATCAATTTCATTTGCTATTTATATTGTATTCCGTTGTAATGTTGGAATAATGATAAACAAAACAGAAGGGAGAAAAAAATTTACAAAAAACGGGATTCCTACAAAAATGGATTGATTCTCCAATCCGATTGAATCTAATGGTTTACGTTATGGAAGAAAGACATGTATATGTGATATTAGATATTGACTAGTTATATATGAACTAAAGATATATTTCATTTGCCCCGCTGCTGTGTGTGAGAAGCCCTTTCATACCTTTTCATACCTTGTGGCTGTGAATTAGCTCAAAAAGAGCTGAAATCAAGAAAAGATGGAAGAGTTGAAATAACAGTTCGGAACCAAGAAATGGAAGCTATGGATTCACAACAACTCTGTGGATAGAAACGAAAAAAGAGATCTCGAAGTAGTTCTGATGATTCAATAATAAAAATTCTTACTTCAATTTTAAGTTCTTAGTTTGGATGAATCCTATCGATGGAATAATGAAGTCCTAATTCATTGGTTGATTGTATCATTAACCATTTCTTTTTGTTGGTACGAGGAACTTATCATGAATCCACTGATTTCTGCTGCTTCCGTTATTGCTGCTGGATTGGCTGTAGGGCTTGCTTCTATTGGACCTGGAGTTGGTCAAGGGACTGCTGCGGGTCAAGCCGTAGAGGGTATCGCGAGACAGCCTGAGGCAGAGGGAAAAATACGAGGTACTCTATTGCTTAGTTTAGCTTTTATGGAAGCTTTAACGATTTATGGGTTGGTTGTAGCACTAGCACTTTTATTTGCGAATCCTTTTGTTTAATTGTTTAATCTTAGAACTAGGAAAAATACATATTTTCCTATTTTATTGCCTTGGACTTATCGTTTGCTTTTTCAAATTAGATCAAGATTTCACTCCGACAATTCCTTATTCGTTGAGAAAATAACCTACGGGAGGGGCTGATTTGCCGATGAGGAATTAGTATACCAACTCGCTTTCATCCTTCCCGTTCGTAGTCCAAAGGAAACTCTTTTTATGAGGTGTTCCAACAATGAGGGGCTAGTTCATACTTTATAACTATAACTCGAATATTTTTTTTGACTCGATTTCTAAAAAAAAAAAGAATAAATACAAAAGGGGATAAAGTGATAGAAAAAAAGCCCTCATCGATTTTTTAGTCTATCTAAAAGGGGAGATTATATGAAAAATGTAACCGATTCTTTCGTTTCTTTGGGCCACTGGCCATTCGCCGGGAGTTTCGGATTTAATACCGACATTTTAGCAACAAATCCAATAAATCTAAGTGTAGTGATTGGTGTATTGATTTTTTTTGGAAAGGGAGTGTGTGTGAGTTGTTTATTTCAAGAATAGGCTGGATCCAATCCGCTGTACCCTTTTCCGTTATAACTAGGAAAGAAGGGTGCATGACCCCGCGAATTACTTCTTAAGAAATTCTATGTAAGAACCACAGCATTTCGTGATTAATTGGAAAATCCACTTTAGATTCTCTAGCAACCAATAATGTGGGGCTGTTAAGATGGTTAAAACAAACCGTTTGAAGTCGAGACACAGCACGGTACTCTTTCTACCACTATGTTAATATAGAGATGGTGAATATTTTCTCGATATAGAACACTCGTCTTGATAAAATAATTTGAACCATTTCTTCTAAAAAAGAGCATTTTCCTTCTTTTATCCAATGCTGAATCGGCGACCTGCGCCTTATTTAGAAGTAAGAAGCGTTTTTTGGATTTGAACTGAAGAAAAAAAACAACTTTGCTGACAATTACATATTTTGTTTATTTTGTTAGAAGAGTCCTCTAAGTATTTTGGTTTTACATTAAATGAGTTTTTTGTTCATTTTTTTGGACTATGAAGAGGATAGGCTCATTACATTCATAAATAAGGGCTAT